TTCATTCCGTGTTGCATTAGAAACTTATTATTATACGAGATTATACGAAAATGAATCCTTCCCAGGAGGGAACAAATATTTATCTTTTCGATGAGAGTTTGTACACAACATGGGAGAAACCTATCTTCTATTTATAATAATTGAAGAAAAGGTTCCATCATATATAGTGAATTGATACTCCCAATTCCCACAAAATCATCTCTTTCGTTCAATAGTTACTCGTTATTAGTTAATAATCCTAGTGATTGGATCTATATGCGTATTCCGATAGGAAATGAAATAGTAAAATGATTTTTCGTCGAATGACTATTCATTTATTGTATTTTCAAATAGGGGGCAGGAAGGATCTATGGGAAAATGGTGGTTCAATTCAATGTTGTCTAACGAGGAGTTAGAACACGGGTGTGGGCTAGGTAAATCAATGGACAGTCTTGGTCGTCCTGTTGGAAATACCAGTGGAAGTGAAGATCCCATTCTAAATGATACGAATAAAAACAATCATAATCATGGTTGGCGCGAAAGTAATAGTTGCAGTAATGTTGATCATTTTTTCGGTGTCAGGGACATTTGGAGTTTCATCTCTGATGACACTTTTTTAGTTAGGGATAGTAATGGTAACAGTTATTCCGTATATTTTGATATTGAAAATCGGGTTTTTGAGATTGACAATGATAGTTCTTTTCTGAGTGAACTAGAAACTGCTTTTTCTAGTTATCTGAATAGCGGGTCTAAGAGTGACAATCGCTACTATGATCATTATATGTATGATACTACGTATAGTTGGAATAATCATATTAATAGTTGCATTGATAGTTATCTTCGTTCTGAAATCAGTATTGATAAGTACATTTCGAGTGGTAGCGACAATCCCATTTACAGTTATATTTATAGTTACATTTGTAGTGGTGAAAGTGTAAGTGATAGTGACAGGAGGAGTTCTAGTATAAGAACTGGCGGTAATGGCAGCGATTTCAATATAAGAGGAAGATCTAATGATTTCGATGGAAATAAAAAATACAGACATTTATGGGTTCAATGCGAAAATTGTTATGGATTAAATTATAAGAAATTTTTTAGGTCAAAAATGAATATTTGTGAACAATGTGGATATCATTTGAAAATGGGTAGTTCAGATAGAATCGAACTTTCGGTTGATTCGGGCACTTGGGATCCTATGGACGAAGACATGGTCTCTATTGACCCCATTGAATTTCACTCGGAAGAGGAACCTTATAGAGATCGTATCAATTCGTATCAAAGAAAGACAGGTTTAACTGAGGCTGTTCAAACAGGCATAGGTCAACTAAATGGGATTCCCATAGCCATTGGGGTTATGGATTTTCAGTTCATGGGGGGTAGTATGGGATCCGTAGTAGGCGAGAAAATCACCCGGTTGATCGAATATGCTGCTAATAGATCTCTACCTGTTATTATGGTGTGTGCTTCTGGAGGAGCACGCATGCAAGAAGGAAGTTTGAGTTTGATGCAAATGGCTAAAATATCTTCCGCTTTATATGATTATCAATTCAATAAAAAGTTATTCTATGTATCAATCCTTACATCTCCTACAACCGGCGGAGTAACGGCCAGTTTTGGTATGTTGGGAGATATTATTATTGCTGAACCCAATGCCTACATTGCATTTGCGGGGAAAAGAGTAATTGAACAAACATTGAATAAGACAGTACCTGACGGTTCACAAGCAGCTGAGTATTTATTCCATAAGGGCTTATTTGATCCAATCGTACCACGTAATCCTTTAAAAGGTGTTCTGAGTGAATTATTTCAGCTACACGGTTTCTTTCCCTTGAATCAAAATTCAAGTAGAGCGCTAGGCTCAGTTATTTGTAGCGAACTTTAGTTCATCGGAATCAAAGTAAAAATAAGAAGAGTGGAGTTTTCTTTGGCAACATAAGTTCTATAGGAAGTTTCGGATAATTACTTTTTTTTGATGCAGATTTTTTATCCTACCCCTATTCATGATTAGTAATCAGGAACCCCCTATCAGGAGGAAAAGAGTGAATTCTTCCTTCCGCGGAATGGAATTGGGAAAAAAAATAAAAAGAATTTCATGTTCCCTTCTTTCATATTAATATATATCGTATTAATATATATAGAATAATTCAAATCTATAAGGGAAGTGTTGCATATTTTTATATCTCCCGAGGACCTACACTTTTGACTATGAATTCCTGTTGGATCGGATTCTAACAAATCCTTAGGAAACTCGTAAGAAACTCTTTATTAGAAGATAAGGGCGGTAGAACAAGAATAATAAAGCGGATTATCATCCATCTATTTCTTGTAGAAAGGTGAATAGATACACTTATTTAGCTCTACATTCCTTGCACTTATTATATACTTAATAATACTTATAATAGATATACTTATCATAAGATAAGATATCTTTATAACAGGTACAAATATTAAATCGAGGCACCCATTCTATGACAGATTTCAATTTACCCTCTATTTTTGTGCCTTTAGTGGGCTTAGTGTTTCCAGCAATTGCAATGGCTTCTTTATCTCTTCATGTTCAAAAAAACAAGATTGTTTAGACCTGATAGGACAAAATTTCATCAATTTATTTCAACACTTGGACTTGGATCATAATAGGGATATCCATTTAGTGGAATATGATACGACATGTGGCTCCCTCCGGGCACAAATAAAAAAGTGATTATACATGTGCGGATACATTATATATGGATAAATGCATGTATATGGGGGGATAGCTGTTTTAAAATGGATCAGAGCGGATATCTGAAATAGAAAGTTAACGTATCTATATTATGTAGATATACATAGTGGTGGTATTATACGAAGGGGATGTTATTATTTTATATCTAACCAATTCGATGAATTACTCCTAATAGTTCGCGTCATAATAGTGCTAGTTGATGAGAGTTACTTCGGGAGCAAAATAAAAAAAGTAAAATCAAATTCATTTGGCTTATTCTCTTCTCTCAATTCCAATAGGATGCAACTGGATCTAGTATGAACTATCGATCAGAACGTATATGGATAGAACTTATAACGGGGTCTCGAAAAACAAGTAATTTCTGCTGGGCCTGTATCCTTTTTTTAGGTTCACTAGGATTCTTATTGGTTGGAACTTCCAGTTATCTTGGTAGGAATCTGATATCTTTATTCCCGTCTCAGCAAATCATTTTTTTTCCCCAAGGAATCGTGATGTCTTTCTATGGGATCGCAGGTTTGTTCATTAGTTCCTATTTGTGGTGCACAATTTCGTGGAATGTAGGTAGCGGTTATGATCGATTCGATAGAAAAGAAGGAATAGTGTGTATTTTTCGTTGGGGATTTCCTGGAATAAATCGTCGCATCTTCCTTCGATTCCTTATGAGAGAGATTCAATCGATCAGAATGGAAGTTAAAGAGGGTCTTTATCCTCGACGTGTCCTTTATATGGAAATCAGAGGCCAGGGCGCCATTCCCTTGACCCGTACTGACGAAAATTTGACTCCACGAGAAATTGAACAAAAAGCTGCTGAATTGGCCTATTTCTTGCGCGTGCCAATTGAAGTATTTTGAAATGAAGGGAATGAATGCTTTCTCAGCATGAGGGAAGGGACCCAGGAACCCCCTTTTAAATAGAACTGAAGCTTCTTCGGAACGTTCATTCGAGCAAAACATGTTAGATTCTATTTCCCCCGTTCCGTTGGTAATCCTTCTGTGGCCCATAGAATAAAGCAGGCGGACGTATACGGAACAACCATAATAAGAAGCAATTTTGATCGACCAAAACTCCTTTTTCTGCATATAGAACTCAATTCTACTAGTAACAAGTCTAATAAGTATGTATTCATCACACATATCAGAGCATTTCGGAATACATAATTTCTCTTTTTAGGGCCAATACTTTGGATTAATACATTAGATACAGATGTATCATATCTCGTTAATTATCTTTCTTTTGTCAATCGATGTTTCTTTTTTGATCCTTTCTTTAACTCCTGGATAACCAAACGTTTAGATCTCTCATAACTATCCAATTTCTCTCTCGTTTTGTCACCTATTTCGGATTTCATCATTAATATTTTTCAGAAATATCCCCTCAATTATTCCTGGGTCGTGGGTAGCCAGTGAAAATTTCGAAAAAATAATTGAGGGGAGTTCTTTCGTCTCGAAATCAAAATAATATTCATTATTTCAAGCGGTTCTTTTGGGCATTCATCGAAAGAACAAATGAAGATAGAATTGGTTCGAATTTGACCGACTGAGATATCTGGGAAAAGTATTTGATTATTTCTTCATTCGAAACGGGCCCTTATTCTATTTCTATTTCTATATTCTTTCTAGATCCAAGGACTAAACAATTCAAAAAAAAAAAAAAAGGAATAGATCCATAGGTTCCATACCTTGTTATAGAACTCATGCTTCATAGAAATATCGGATCAGATAGAGTCGGCGAATGAAGCGGGTTCATTAACAATTCACAGATGAAAAGTGTCAAAAAAGAAAGCATTGACTCCCCTCCCGTATCTTGCATCTATAGTCTTTTTTCCCTGGTGGATCTCTCTCTCATTTAATAAAAGTCTGGAACCTTGGGTTACTAATTGGTGGAATACCGGACAATCCGAAACTTTTTTGAATGATATTCAAGAAAAGAACGTTCTAGAAAGATTCATAGAATTAGAACAACTATTCCTGTTGGATGAAATGATAAAAGAGTACCCGGAGACACAGATACAAAAGCTTCGTATAGGAATCCACAAAGAGACGATGCAATTGGTCAAAATGCACAACGAAGATCATATCCATATCATTTTGGATTTCTCGACAAATATAATCTGTTTTGCTATTCTAAGTGGTTATTCTATTCTGGGTAATGAAGAACTTGTCATTCTGAATTCTTGGGTTCAGGAATTCCTCTATAACTTAAGCGACACAATAAAGGCTTTTTCTATTCTTTTATTAACTGATTTATGTATCGGATTCCACTCACCCCGGGGGTGGGAACTAATGATTGGTTCGGTCTA